AACTTGTATCATTGCAACGATTCCGTATCAGTTGTTCTGATATGTTAAATGTGTAGCCGACCCAGCATTGCCAGGGGACCGAAGCCTGCTACTACAGAGATTGATAGGGATTAATTATTATCTATCTATTTGTATGAAACAACTTAGTGTCTAAGGTGTTCCATTCCAGTAAGTTGAGTTTTACCTTGACTCTCACCTAGACAATATTAGGACCTCTTTTCCTCTTGGAACAGGTTTAGATTACGACTACGGAGATTCGGTGAAGGCTTTATGCACATCTACTGATTGGATTGATAAACCTACGGACATTCCTAGTAAGATAACTGAATTGCAAGATTTTCTTCTTTTATATCTAGACTTCGACTTCTTTTATCCGTGAAATAGGGGAAAACGGATACTCAATGTGCGATGAGTAAATATGATTTGCATCTCAAAAAATAAATGGTTCAAAATCATTTGAGTAGTTTCTATTCAATCATGTGGAAAGCTGTATTCGATGAAAGTCGCACGTGCAGTTTGGAGGGAGATCCTCGGCTAACCGGTGGATCCACCCTACAATATGGAGTGAAAAAGCCAAAATAGTAGCTTAAGATACCATTGAAATAAAAGAATTGATTGAAATCTGACATATTTATATTTGTAAACTCGTGTTACATCGGAGCAGTGTAGTGAACAGAAAGAAAAATATCGAATCAGATCCAATTTATCGTAATCGATTAGTAAATATGCTAGTTGATCGTATCCTGAAAAATGGCAAGAAATCACTGGCTTATCAGATTTTCTATCAGGCTATGAAGCGGATTAGGTAAAAGACAAATAGGAACCCACTGTCTGTTCTGCGACAGGCGGTGCGCGGGGTAACTCCCGATGTAGTGACAGAAACCAAACGTGTAGGTGGATCAACTTATCGAGTTCCCGTTGAAGTAGTACCGGCAGAGGGAAAAGCTTCGGCTATCCGGTGGTCATTAATCGCGTGTCGGAAACGCTCAGGTCGAAGTATGGCTTTAAGATCGAGTGATGAATCAATGGATGCCGCTAGGAATTCCGGTAGTGCCATACGGAAGAAAGAGGAGACTCATAAAGTTGCAGAAGCTAACAAAGCTTTTGCTCATTTCCGTTAGTTTCGGATTCGTTCCAATCCACAAACTTTCCGTTCTGTTGTGGATTGGAACCGGGGCGCAAACTATCGGCGAATCAAAAAACACTATGAATAAATGGTTGAGTGAGGAGTTAACGACGAATAACGGGTGTCTAAGCCACAAGTGGGGATCGGCAACTACTTCTTTCTTAGGTTGCTAATTATTATAATCCTACTAAACTAATAGGGTAGCGGGGGGGGGGGGCCAATGCAGAGTTGCGGGGTGCCTCGCAAAGAGGCTTGACGCGTGACTAGTTTTTCAGAGACTGAAATCAATTGAGGCGCGCACCGCATGACGCATGGAGTAAAAATTTCATTTTTTATTGAAAAAGGAAAGCCTTGTTGCAAAAAAATGGCTAAAAATTGTTTGAGATATCGGGGGGAAGCCCCCATATCCGAGAACGAGAATTCTGGGGACTCAATTAATCTCGGTTGACACAGATAGGTTTTTGTGATATATTACAAATTAACAAGCTTACTAGCCTGGGGAATCACTAATTATTTCTCGAAAACCGAAAATTACCATGACCGCAACTTTAGAACGACGCGAAAGCGCAAGCCTATGGGGTCGCTTCTGCGACTGGATCACCAGCACCGAAAACCGTCTTTACATCGGATGGTTCGGTGTCTTAATGATTCCCACCTTACTAACCGCAACCTCTGTATTCATCATTGCTTTCGTCGCAGCTCCTCCTGTAGATATTGATGGTATTCGCGAACCCGTTTCTGGTTCTTTGTTATACGGTAACAACATTATCTCCGGTGCTATCATCCCTACTTCTGCAGCTATTGGGTTACATTTCTACCCAATCTGGGAAGCAGCTTCCGTCGATGAATGGCTTTACAATGGTGGTCCTTACGAACTTATCGTTCTTCACTTCCTACTTGGTGTAGCTTGCTACATGGGTCGCGAATGGGAACTAAGCTTTCGTCTAGGTATGCGTCCTTGGATCGCTGTTGCGTACTCGGCTCCTGTCGCAGCTGCTGCCGCCGTCTTCTTGATCTACCCAATTGGTCAAGGAAGTTTCTCTGACGGTATGCCTCTAGGCATTTCTGGTACTTTCAACTTCATGATCGTCTTCCAGGCTGAGCACAATATCCTTATGCATCCCTTCCACATGTTGGGTGTAGCTGGCGTATTCGGCGGCTCTCTATTCAGTGCTATGCATGGTTCTTTGGTAACTTCTAGTTTGATCAGAGAAACAACTGAGAATGAGTCTGCTAATGCAGGTTATAAGTTCGGTCAAGAGGAAGAAACCTACAACATCGTAGCTGCTCACGGCTATTTCGGTCGTTTGATCTTCCAATATGCTAGCTTCAACAATTCTCGTTCTCTACACTTCTTTTTAGCTGCTTGGCCTGTGGTAGGTATCTGGTTCACCGCCTTAGGCATTAGCACTATGGCATTCAACTTGAATGGTTTCAACTTCAACCAATCCGTTGTTGACAGCCAAGGTCGTGTTATAAACACCTGGGCTGATATCATAAACCGTGCTAACCTAGGTATGGAAGTCATGCATGAACGCAACGCTCATAACTTCCCTCTAGACTTGGCTTCTGTTGAAGCTCCTTCTATAAACGGATAATATCTGTCTGGTTTTGTAGCACAACTGGATACCAAATCTCCTAACTCCAGAGGAGGAGGTTTGGTGTCCAATGAGGTGAAGGTTCGTGCGGTAGAGCGAATGGAAAGGATGATAACAGCTTGTCACAATTTCACGATTATCAGTTTCCAACCTTGAATTCTGAAAACTATTTGGAATATCCTTCTGCGATTTAATGGATTACGAAGTTTCCTACTCCGATTTGCAGAATGCTTGTAACCTCCCACCCCAATCTTTTGGATAAAAAAAAAATTGAGATTGCATTCCTCATTTCAAAGATTTTCTATTGCCTCGTTATATACATGGAGTTAAGATGTATGTGTATCAACCGAAGAACCTACCTAGCTTGCTTAACGGATAGATCTCGTTCACATCCGAGGGGGGGGGGCCAACTAAATCGGGGCGGACGTAGCCAAGTGGATCAAGGCAATGGATTGTGGATCCATCACGCGCGGGTTCAATCCCCGTCGTTCGCCCATCCAATTGGGTAATTCGATCCCATCGCTCTGCTTGGAACAGAGAAGGATTGTTGAGGTGGGTGGGATCTGTGTGGCTCTCCCCGACAATAACAATTTAGAATTCCCGACCTAATTCCAGTTTTTGATACGACTATTCACAGAAATCACTAGACTCACTTGAAATATTTATTCCATTCTATCTTGAAATTTTCAAAATTATTGGTATAATAAATGTGGGAAATAGATAGTATCTACCGCATAGAATTAATATGAAAAAAGAAAGTAAGGTAAAAAAGGTGGCAAAAGAAAGAGTAGGAAGTCCAGATTTTTCATCTAAAATTTCAGAGTTAGTAGAAGTCAGTCTATTGGACCACTTCTTCGAATCATTGAAAAACCAACATCTCAAAGAATTCTTAATTAGTCCATCTTCAAATTATGAACCCTTTATCAGATTATCTGACTTGCGATTTCTGAGTTCACTATTTTTACGCAATCTGCGTGATTCACTAAAAAGAGATAGTGGCATCACCCTGGAGATGCTGATGTTGCTAGCAATACCAATTTCTATGCATTGCTTGAGTGACAAAAGGTCGATCGAAAGAAGTTTTGTATTAGCGGGAGTCATTAGTGGGGGTGACGGAGTAATAAAGAAACAAGCAGAAAATTACGGCGACTTCTCCTGCGACCGCTTTCCCCGATTCGAAAGATCTTTATCTGTTGAAAAGAATGGAAAGAGGGGAATACCTGTTTCCCATTACTTAGGTTTGAACGAAGCTATTTCTGCAGGTTCAGCGAAGAAAGAAAAGCAAGTTCGTTACGATGCGATGATTCCTCTGGTTTCCGGTAGATGGGGTGCATGCGTAGTGGGGGATTCACTCCTTGGCAGAGATATATCCAAGGATGAAACTGAAAGGATTAAAGCATTTCGTAGGGATAGGTGTTTACAAAATTCACGTAGGTTTTTCAAATTCTATAACTATCCGGTAGTTTCTAAAAACAACCAAAGTGATTTTGATTCGTTATTCTTTTGGGAAAATCATAGCAAGCGAGATCTGGGTCGGTTACAAGCAACACAATTGAGAAACGACTCATTAAGTCCCGGAGTATTAAACTCCTATGACGAGGCGTTACTTGAATCCGGAAATTTGGCAGATCACTGGGGGGATGGATCGGGATTTTATTCCGAGCGAGAAGCCTTTTCCAACTTGTCTTCATTTACGTCTTGTGAAAAGACGACCTCGTTTCGTGGCTGTATATCCGGATTAGATTGTGACAAAAATAGGGAAGAATTTCCCATTCTACACACTTATTCACAAATAAAAAATGGATTAATAAATCGACTCACCGAATTTATCTCGATAATTGAGAAATCTAATCTGATTTTTGATAGGGCAATAGTTATTGACGTCAGTAATAGCGTCAAATCTGGGAAAGGATTTGCATCGAAAACGAAGGGTGACATGCCGCCTACTCAAATATCTGGCAAAAAACTTGGGCTAGCGAGTAGCAGATACCTCAACCTCAATGAGATTCTCCCAAACTATTTTCAAATATCTTTAGGTATACCTAGAAGAATAAGTAGTCGAAGTGAAAATACTACTTCTTTAAACTAAGTGAAAGAACAGGGTAACATACATCCAATATATTCTTTAGTTAGATTGTATGGACGAAATAGAATCATACCTCTCTACTCGACATACATATTTCTTTTCTATAACTATTTCTGCGCATTATTTACTGAATATTTCTTCCAAATCAAATATCGGTTGGATGGCTGGACGGGGAGCGGGGAGTACACCGGTGTAACAAGAATTGCAACTGAATAAATAGTATTGAAATGGGAAGATAACGTAGAGCGCTTATTGAACGAATATATTACCTATCAAATTGATGAGTATGAAAATGTTCAGTCAAATGTGCATAGATGGCTCGATACGACCAGGGATTCGTCTTTTTTCCCTATCGTGAAAGTCTTAAAGTATGACTTGGAGGAATCAATTTGCCATGTATCGATAATAATAAACAAATTACTAAGTAATATTGGTGTCAGTCTCGGTAGTAACAATCAACGGAACGAAAAAGATTTTCATCGATTTCTCAATGTTTTTTTTCTTTATGAAATTATTGTTGCTGAGGTTACTCGCCAGAAAGCTTTGATATATACCATCGATTATTGTATCGAAAAATTGAACGATATAGATCTCGAGAAATTGAACAAGATAGATCTCATGAAGCTTGATCTTTTATCAAGTTTATTCGATGGTTACATTGACGAACAGATACTTTTCCTCAAAGAAATTCTTGAGAGAAAAAAGAGTTTATTCATTGAATCCAAACTGTTAATGAGTAAGAAATCGGTAGGCTCTTCGACCGAGCTGGAACCTGCAGTGAGTCCCACTTCTCTCGGGTTGCCCCGCGTCGAATCCATCAGAGCAGGATTTTCGAACGATGCTCTTTCCATTACAGGGAGGCAATTTCGGAATCTGTTTCTGCATGATTTAAACCGTGGGGGAGGTTCAACTAGAGATATTGGTGGGGATATTTCGAGATACATTTCCGATCAGGTTAATAAACTAAACTTTCTAGACGACTCACCTATACGGAACTGTGCTGGAAGCAACTTTATTCCGAGAATCAAAAGGGATTTTTTTATTGGGGAATGCAACAGTAGTTATCTCAACGTCCTAGAAAACTTCTATGCGGGCTCCGAAGATGAAACCATCTCATCTGGTATCATCTCACTTATTCATCCCCAACTGTCGGATTCGTTGTCACCCAATTTATCGAAACAGACAGCAGGGGAGGTTGCTGGCCACGTACTCACGCCAATTCAATTTATTTTGTCTAATCTGCATGAATCCACAGCATTAGTAACTCACTCAGATGGACTTTCCAATTCTATTTTGGATCTGAAGAGGTTACTGGCGAGTTTGAACTCATCTCCTCGTGAAACGATAGAGTCATTTCCATATTCGCGCAGTAGCGCTGGAGTTTATTTGGAGAATACGTCGATAAACTCCGATTCATCGTCGGATCGGCGACCCCAATCTCGTCCCAAGAATCTGGTATTGGATCGAGTCTATCAGAAGAATTTGTCTATTAGGTATTTCTGGGAACCGGAAGAAGTGGAAACATCTTACTGGTCGCTAAGACTCCCATTATGCAACGATGTAACATCAAGATCTCTAGCAGAATCGATTGGAAGGGAGGTTGCGCGCGAAAATACGGACTATGCGGATCAATCTATCCGGAAAGAGGCTATTCGTCCATCCCACTTTATCAATTTCAATGAATTATTAAAAGATTTGAACAGATATAAGATCTCCTGCATCTTTTGGAAAGACAATATCGGTGAAAAATGGAGCTTATTTGGAGATTATATACCTTGGTTTTTCACCCCCACCTGGTGGAGATACTTCTATGATCTGATTAGAGAAACATATCCAGAAGTAGTACTTAAAATAAGTTATGACTCAAATCATGATTTTCCTAGAATTTATAAAAGAATTGCTGAGGATGTAGTAGATGGCGCGAAAGCTTATTTATTCCAAAGACTGCAAAGCCTAGGATTGAGATTTGACAACGATTCTATCAATACTACAGCATCCGAGATAGGTCTTCTTATTTTCGAAGAAATTCCTGATGAAGCGGAGATTTTACATTCGGAAGGATGGTCAGTATCTCCATTTTCCAATAGGTCCATCTTCTATTACTTTATTCTCTCAGTATTAATTGTTCTTGCATTATTCAAACACCCTTTGTCTGCCGTTTCGGGTTTCAATTCCTTTCATTCATGGAAACGTTTCAATACTATTGAATATTTAACAGACCCGACGCGTGGATCCTATTTGAAAGAGGTAATGTATTCCCCTTCGACAAGCTAAATGTCAACGAGAGATCTACTAATCTATCCTCTGAATAGATTATTGAATTATATAAATAATATAATTTTTTTCTCCTTTGTGAAAGATGAACTCGATTCATGGATGTTTCATAAAGAAAGCTCCGATATCCTAGATAGTAGGAAAGAACTACTGACTCAACATTTAGTGACGAATAAAATTCTTTATAGGTATGTGTCGAAATTGAATTCCAATTATGATTTATTGAGCAACGAGATTTCCCATAAACCTTATCTACAAGAAAGATCTAACGTTTTGGCATACTTACTTCAATTCTGGCAAAATGATCTATTGAGTCACAAGATCCGTAAGTTGGATCCTGCGGAGAAGTGGGCTTTCTCCGCCCCCGAGAGAAATATTCTATTTTCAGTAACAACGAGACGAAGAGGCAGTATACTAAATATGCCATGTCACGACATACCTATCTCACTTCAATCGGGATTATTACCATCTAGAGGAATTTTGCTAGTGGGACCCATAGAAACTGGCCGATCTTCCATTATTAGAGATGTAGCATTCGATTCCTACTTTCCAGTGGTGAAACTACCACTGAAAAAGCTGATATACAACCGATCCTTCTTTAATAATGTACGTGGAAATTTCATCTCGAAAGAAAGCGTACACCGATTAAATTTCGTTTTTGAAATGGCGAAAGAGATGTCTCCTTGTACACTATGGATTCAAGATATTCATGAATTGAATATTCACCGTTCGTATCATAAGCTAGAAGCTGATCCCAAATTCTTACTTTGCCAAATATTGAAAAGTATTGGTGACAGGCGCAGCAATTCCAACATCCGCAGGAATGTTGCTATCGCTACGACTCACGTACCTGCGAGGATAGATCCAGCTCCAATAGCTCCGAACCGGTTAAACTTTTTAATAAATTTTCGGAAATCCAACGGGTATCAACGTCACAAGGAATTATCAATTCTATTACGTATCAAAGGTTGCGAAATGGAGGCTAATCCGCCTCTCACTCTTATTGAAGGTACTGGGTCTGGAACTGCGGGTTATAGTAAACGAGATTTATTCCTTCTTGCTAACGAGGCGTTATTAATAGGTACTTCCAGAAGAAGTAAGATTATATGTAGCGACGCAATTGAATTAGCTTTGCATAGACAACATTCGACTGCTAGTGATACGGGCAATGGGATAGAATCCGGTTCTGAATGGGAAATCTTTTCTCACGAGATAGCGGAAGCTACTTCAAAGAATAGTTTGATAGATACTTATCTCGCAAATACATATATTGGTCGCGACGCGTTAAAAATGCGATTTTATTATTTGTCTAACTGGTATGTGGAACCTTCAATAACCAAGGCAACATTTAATGAATTCACTCTATTTTCGCATACCCTAGGGATACTAGCGGCATTAGTAGCTCGCGATTCGCTCCAGATGGATATGGGAGAAAATTTTATTGTTATCGACAAACTCGTAGAGAATGACTTGAACCTAGCTTGTGGTGTACTAGAAAACCTCTCGACTAACTTCTCACGTTCGGAAATTTGTAAAGACGAAAGTCGACACAGTAATAGTCTTTCCTTTCCCGTTCCTATCGATAAACCCAAGTATTGTTCAGGTGTAACCTCTACAAGTCGTTCTTCTAAATTTATTAGAAAGGGGGGATTTAGCAGTCTAACCGACTTCGAACTGCAACAGTCACCCGAACTAATAAACTCAAGTCCGACGGGAGTGTCGCGTGAGATCACTTGGTCCCATAAGGCTTGGCGTCTCCGTTTCCTGCGAAGCGAGGCTTATGAATTGATGAGGGTATCATCTGAACCTAATCATTTGTATAATTTAATTCTCCTCTACCAAAATCAGAATTATATACCCCAACAAGATTTCGAATTCAATAAGATTAGGGGTGACAAAAGTCAATGGTGTGAAAAAAGCGGATATCTATTCAGTTTTGAAAAATCTACGACTAATGTGACAGATAAATCTACTAAAGGATTGGAAAACCGGTTGGACAATATGTTGTTACGCGAGCAATTTCTCGAATTGGGAATATCCGGCGACTCATCTAATGAATATGAAACACACTGTAATCGATTCGATGAAACGACTCGACTCTTCGGGGGGCGCTTCATCTGGGACCCCATGCTTCTGTTCCAGCCAGATCCTAACATCCCTTCCTCGCGTCGCAGCTTGTTGCCGACGAAAGAGCTGGCGCGGAGGCTTTACACCATTTACGGTATGAGAAGGCAGCACCTTAATAAAATGTCAAATAAAAAAATTAAAAATTTCTTTCTCTATCGTGAAGATAATCCGAAATTGAAACCTGACTCATCTATTAATATTAAGCGGTGGGATAATCTCCCTTCGGATGAAGAGGAGCGAGATTCCGAATACGTCAAAGAAACTTCCTCTATGGATATACATCTGCAATATCCGCAGATATTTAGTCCCGCTCGCTTTGATTCCTACGTGGTAGCAGAAGATTTTCCAGAGCGATTTATTCGGTTTAGGCTTCTGGTTCATAGAAAGAAATGGATGAGGCGAAACCGTTGCCCATTTCAGGATTTTCTTATCTATAATATGTTGCTTGAAATTTATTAATATCTATTCAATCCGTTCTGGTTTGGTGGGGCGTCACTGGATCGAACGACGAAACAATTTTTTTATGAAAGTTCATAGAACAAATCTTAGATACCCCTCATTCTGTCTAGATCTCTAGCAATATAATTAGAAGCCAAATCAGTAAAAGGAAGGTCTATATTTTCCTTTTACTGATTGATACGAATCATTTTGTTGCAACATTTTAAATGGTTAAGGAACTTAAGACCATTTCTTTTCCTATGTGAGTCTTTTATGAGTCTTTCTGCTTAGAAAGAAAGAAGATTGGGAGGGAGCAATAGCTTATTCCGTAGGGATTTTGCAAAACAGTTTTTTAATATCACGCTTGGAATAGATCCTTTACTTCAGGAAATTGTGGATTTACTCCCCTCCCCAGATGACTGATTGATTCGCTCATCCCAATCGCTCAATACACCGGAATTGAAGCGGGGGCCCCCACCTCTGAATAGGCAAGGTCCTTGCCTTGGGAGTATTCAAGGGGGGTGAGGTAGGGACGCACAAATCTTTTTATCTCCCATTGTTAGAGTTAGAGCTGGAAATAGGCACGATAGTGAATCATTCACTGGTTGGTGGGTCATGGTCCAACGCAATTTGATTTGGCATATGTGGGAAACACAACTCTCCAATTACTAGGAATTATTGACGTAGATTCGAACGAATCTCCCCGGGTAGGATTCGAACCTACGACCAATCGGTTAACAGCCGACCGCTCTACCGCTGAGCTACCGAGGAAAGTGGTAGGGGATTCAGTCTCATACACACTCAAAGACCTTCGTTCTTTGAACCGCTTCTAAATCTGTAACACGTTAAGCTTTCTACGACATTTTGTGAGGTAAACTTCGCGTACACTCTAACTCCCATTATAGGAGGAGGCGGCGGCGATGGCAATCCCATTTGAATGGAAGGGTCCCCGAATCACGGAAGAGGGGGGGGGAGAGGGCAATCGATCGGGGTCGAGATCAACCCCACAAGCCCCCCACGATCTGTATCGATCAATCACCAATTAGTACTTTCTATTCCCCCCCCTCCAAGAAGCATAGTAGAATAGCCGCAGGATTTTCTCCCACCTCATAGAAAGAAGTAATATCTTTGAGGAATAAAAAGAGCAAAAGGGAAAGAGATAGAGATGGGGAAGATGAACAATAGTCGGGATAAATGAACACGAATTGGAGCTTCGTGAAACGAAAGTAGCAGTTTACGGCAAGGGCGGAATTGGTAAATCAACAACTAATGACACCGGCAAAATAAATCCAATCACTAATCCGAATAGATAATGAGTTATCCTGCCACCCCCACCGCGTCGCAAACTTTCCCCACTAAAAAAACTTGATACACCAGTTCCGTTGATAAATCCATCGATTACCCATTGATCAAAAAGCAAAACTAGTTTGCTGATTAAATTTAGACCTCGGGTGAAATAGATGTTGTAATAGTAATCAATATAACCTCGATTTATGGACCAGTTTCTCACGGAAGATGCAAAAGTATCTAATAAATTTTTATTTCCTAATTTCTCAGGAAGTTCCCTGTCAATATCAGTTTGTCCATAAATTTTGAAAGAAATTATTAACCCAGTAAGAGATAAACTTAACGAAGGGATTGAGCTCGTTAAGATCTCCGCCAAATTTTCAAGATGTTTATTAGCTTCGGAAAAAGAACAAATAGAAATCAGCCAATCAAACAAAAGATCCAGACCAGCTCCCCTTCGGATTGGGTCAACCCCTACCAATCCGGCAAATATGGTAGGTATCGCCAAGACAATCAGGGGTAATACCATACAAAAATTGGATTCTCGGGGATGTAGCAAGTTTCGCTCGGAATGAGCTTGAATCTCCTTCCCACCAATTGGGTCCTCCTGAAGAGAACGCGGGATGACGGAGTTTCCCATTTCTGAAACCCCACTTCGCTCCATATCTAGAACAGATACGGTATTATTAGTTGTTCGTGTAGTTGGTGACTGCGGTTGAGTCCCACCCCATGAAGTAATAATATCTCCGGATGGAAAGGAAATATTGAAACCGATGTGATTTACTTGATTAGCACGGAAATTTCCCTCAAAAGTGAGAAGGTAGATGCGAGACGTGTAAAACGCGGTAAGTCCTGCTGTAATAGAAGTTGTTAACCCAAGATAGGGGGAGCACAGCCAACTTTCTGTAATAATTTGATCCTTGGACCAGAAACAAGATAGCGGGGGTATGCCACACAAAGAAAGAGTGCCCGAGAGAAAGGTGATTCCAGTAATTGGCATATGTTTTCGTAAGCCACCCATGAAAAACATATTTTGACTTCTGGTGGGGGAGTATCCGACCACTTTTTCCATGGAATGAATAACTGAACCAGAGCCCAGAAATGACAAAGCTTTCGAATAAGCATGTGTAATAAGGTGAAACGAAGCAGATCGAGAAGCACCGATACCCGAAGCTGGTACCATATATCCTAACTGGGACATAGTAGAGTAGGCCAAACCCCTCTTTAGATCTTTTTGAGCAAGAGCCAACGTGGCGCCCGGCAAGGTTGTTACCCCACCCACCCAAGAAATAATATACATCGCCAGGGGCAATATCGAAATAAGATTGAAAATTCGAGCTATGAAAAAAATCCCGGCGGCCACCATAGTAGCTGCGTGAATAAGAGCCGATATGGGTGTAGGTCCCTCCATAGCATCTGGCAACCATATGTGAAGTGGAAATTGGGCGGACTTGGCAACCGGACCGAAAAGAAGTAGAAGGGCAACTGTATTAGCAAGCATCGGGTTGATGGCACCGCTGTTATTCAATTCAAAAAATCAATCACACAATTCAAAGATCTCAAAACTACCAGTTATCCAGTAGACGCCTGATACACCCAGCAGCAACCCAAAATCCCCTATACGATTGGTGACAAAAGCTTTTTGACAAGCATTTGCGGCGCTCGATCTCGCAAACCAAAAACCTATTAGCAAGTATGAACACATTCCGACCAATTCCCGAAAGACGTAAATCTGTATCAGGTTGGGACTAAAAACTAACCCCAACATCGACGCGGCAAATAGACTCAGGTAGGCATAAAATCTTGCGTATCCCTAGTCGTGACACATGTAACTATCGCTGTAAACCATCACTGAAATACCTACAGTAGTAACTAATATTGACATAGCAAGAGTAAGTGGATCAATCAGAAAACCTATTTTCAAACAAAAATCACTTCTTGGAATCCAAGCCCACAGATACTGCTGCATGGAGTGAGTCGCAGCTTGTTGCCAAAATAGGGCAAAAGAAACAGACATAGCGATAGCTAATGAAAAGGTATTGAAAGCAGCGCGCAAGCGACGTAAGCTTCTTGCAGCTTTTGGAAAAAAAAACAAAAAAGATCCAGTTGAACGAGAAGCTACCAATGGACACAGGGGGATGAAGCAAGCATATTTATTTGAGAGTTCCACGGGCGTATCAAATCCAAATTAAATTTGTTGTTGTTTTCAACTTCTTTTGATTAGGAGTCAAAAATGAAAATTTGGGAACAGTATGAAATAGAATATATGCAGGTAATATAACTATTACTTAATTAGGCAAAAAAATTCATCTGAGTTTCGTGTTATAACAATATGTAAAAAACTTGACAATATTTAAAGATGCCCGAGATACTTATTCAAGTTAGATAATTTGATTCTGGATAGGCTTGCAAGCCACTCCCTCACTGTTTTTCAGTATTAAAAAAAAAAATGGAGAAATAAAAAGGGAAAATTAGGATGAGTGAATACGCAATAATTGACATCGGTGGCAAACAACTCCGAGTAGAACAGGGAAGATTTCACGATGCTCGGCACTTCACTTCGGTTCGAACCGTGTTGATGTCCGATGCAAAAATATCGATAAGTCGGGTTTTACTTATTCGTCGCGGATCTAGCATCAATTTTGGCCATCCGTGGTTGAATGATGCAGTTGTCAGAGGCAGAATCTTACACGGTTGCCTCGAAGAAAAACTGGTGATACAAAGGATTCACTCTAAGAAGAAAACATGACGAACTCTCGGATATAGAGAAAGTATGACCCGATTTGTTGTTGATTCCATCCATTTCGGTGGCAAAGATCTAGACAAATCTTAGCTAGTTTTTGATATTGAGTCAATAGATACTTAGAAAGTTGATGTAGCAGCATAGAACTTCATCGGCTTTTTATCCCTCTTTGCTTTTCTCATTTTTATTTAGTTCTTTTTATTATATCCATTCTATCGGTACGTATCAACATAGTTCTAAGTTAGTTGCAAAAAAAATACTAGATATATGGCAGTTCCTAAGAAACGAACTTCTGGATCGAAGAAAAAAATTCGCAATCACGCGTGGAAAACTCGATCCGCAAGGGTGGCGTCAAGGGCCTTTTCCTTGGCCCAATCTGTTTTAACCGGCCGTTCAAGAAGTTTTCACTATGTAACAGAAAAAATATCGGAAAAAACAGATTTTTAATATATATATTAAAAAATCTGTTTTTTAAACGTATTATATCTACATAGGTAGATTTATGAAATAAAGGGTTGTGTAGAAAAACTCTGAGACAGAGGAAGAACAGTATGACATCGACTAGCACTAGTACATCGAGGTTAACAGAAAATCCGACTTTATAATCTCTATAATATAGAATACTTCACTGAAAACTTGAAGTATTTCGTCTGACGGTTTTGACACTCGTCGGCAATGATTTATCCAATCACGTCTACCACGTAAATGAGTTCGATATCCATTATCGAACTCAATAGACAACCAGTTATAGAATAGGTTCGATGCGGCAGAAGTTGATGGCTAACTAGTGGATAGCCGTCATTTCAATAAATGAGGGGATACAAAAATTGATGGAACAAAAAAAAAGAAAGGACTACACCTTCTCCCGAAACATAGACGGGGGACAAAACAAATGACTCTAAAAGAAAAAAATGAGTCAGAAATACCTACCCCTCGGTTTCTTTTCTACTTTGAGGTTTCCACCAGTAATTTCAGGGGGGGGTGAAAAGAAGGTTTTCCGTCTCAATCTAGATGCATTTTAGCTTCTATTTTCCTATAGAAGCGGAAAACCTATATTGTTACTTCTTCGAACACCTAGTAACCCCATTTCCACTCGGAATAGCAGGATTCGAACCTGTGACCTCCATCACCCCAAGATGGCGCGCTACCAAACTGCGCCATATTCCGTTACATAAATAACTATATATATATATGTATATGTATGTATGGTGTTCTATGCTAGTGCCAGCACCACTTCAATTTCATTAACTACTTGTTAGATAATCCTTTTGTTGAAACAATTTATTTCAGGAGAACTTTTATATCTACTGCTACTTTGACAACAACCTGTCAGTATACCCCTATATCTTCGGCTACTAGCCGTTGACGTGCCATCCCAAACTGATATAAAATACTCTCGTATATAAATATATATATATATATTTGTCAGGAGAAGCCGCTATGGTGAAACAGGTAGACACGCTGCTCTTAGGAAGCAGTGCCAGAGCATCTCGGTTCGAATCCGAGTAGCGGCACTTAAGAAGTTTTCAATTTCTATATCCATATTTACTAAATGGATAAGTGAAAAAAATATTTACCGATATGCAGATAGATTTCCCACCTATAATATAGGTAAGTATTTTATTTGGTTCGGCATACTTTTCAAATCAATGAAAATTAGTATTTAATTTTTACTTAAGTTGTAGAAACGACAAATTTATCCCTCCTCACATTAAAAAAAAAAGAAAGAGAAATGTTATTTCGGTAGTAATTGATTTGAATTTGATCAAATCAAGTTGGAATAATTTACTGGTCTTTCTTCATTACGACGTATACTTATATGGAACGTGCCTTTATCCAAATCTCGTTTTTGATGCTTTTTTCTGCTACGTCGCTGAATCCAATCAATTTATTTTACGAATTTGATAAGTCAAGTAAACTTAGCAAGGGGGGTATGACAATTGCTTTTCTCTGTACAACGGGATTTTTGCTAATCCGCTGGTTCCAAACTAGGCATCTACCACTGAGCAACCTTTACGAGTCATCGATGTTTCTTTCGTGGAGCTTCTCTTTTTTATACGTAATTTCGGAAGTCAAGAATCAGAATGGGTTGTCGGGTGCAATTACAGCGCCGGGTGCTATGCTGACTCACGCCTTTGCTACTTTAGGTCTTCCTGAAGAGATGCAGCAATCCACGCCTTTAGTACCTGCTTTGCAGTCTCATCGGTCGATGACGCATGTAAGTACGACGCTGTTGAGTTATGCGACCCTGTTGTGCGGATCTTCGTCGGCAATATCTCCATTGAGTATTTCTTACGGTAAGGTAAACAATTATTCCGTTTCCAGTTCAAGAGGCAGTTGCAACAGGTATGGTACTTCACCAAACATTAGTAGCGGAACTGATGTACGGAGTTTTCTTTATCTACTGCCCCCAAATTCGAGGAAATGTCAATTAATTAATCGATTAGATAGATGGGCTTACCAAATTATCAGCTTAGGATTCTCGCTATTAACCATTGGTATACTTTCCGGAGCGGTGTGGGCTAATGAAGCTCGGGGATCTTATCGGAGCTGGGACCCCAAAGAAACTTGGGCGCTAGTAACTCGGTCAATACATGCTACTTACCTCCATATCAGGATAACTAACAAGTGGATGGGGGAGGGGCCAGCTGCGGCAGCATCTACAGGTTTTCTTTTAGTTTGGGTTCGTTTTCTGGGAGTCAACTTGTTGGGGATTGGATTACATAACTACGGGTGGCTAACGTGAAAACGGCTAAATTAAAAATAACTAAGTCGAAGGTAAAAACATTTGGTTCACTGGGTTTTCAGCTTCACTGAGTAGACAAAAAAAAATAAGTGGGGAAAATAATTAAAAAAAAAAAGGGAACAGAAACAAACATTTAATAGGTGAGCAGTAAGTAGCTTCATCCACTTGTTTGTCTGTTTCTGTTTCCCCATCCCAATGTATTTTACCGGTGGTAGCGATTACGGGATAATTGTCTGGGAAGTGGCAGACGTATCGTATATAAGTATTGTTGGTGCAGCTGGAATTGGCGAGCTTCTCTACCAAGCCAAGTAAAAACCGAAAAGCAAATAATTTCTTTCGTATCGAATTACTAATAGTGATGTAATTTACTTGAGTTGGGTCCACCTTCTCCCTTATTTGATATCCGAGTATGAAAACAATATCGAGGACACTTCACTATTCCGTAGAGGTAAAATTAGATTTGGATACGAACCGATACCTAGTATTGGTAAAAAGAGACAGGTCAAAGTGAATACCTCCCTCGGACCAAAATCGATTAAATAAGGATTTGATTGGTTGGACAACCTGTAACCATAAAACATTTGGCGTAACATGGATAGCAAGTAGATGGAGGCTAATACCGTACCAGTTGCCTCTAGCACCGTAATTTCTGCTTTAAATAGAGACGAGTATTGCTCGCTGGTGACAACTCCCAAAAATACCAATAATTCCGATACAAAACCACTCATTCCTGGTAATGCAAGGGATGCTAACGAGAATGCACTAAACGTGGTGAATAGTTTAGGCATCCGGGTTGCTACTCCCCCCAATTCATCAAGAAAAAGGGTATGCGTTCTGTCGTAGCAAGTACCTGCAAGGAAAAATGACGCCGCGCCAATTAAGCCGTGAGAAATCATTTGCAGAATGGCTCCATTAATACCCGCGTCTGTCAAAGAACCAATTCCGATGGCTACAAAACCCATATGAGAAATTGACGAATAGGCTATTCTTCTTTTAAGATTACGCTGACTCATAGAAGCTAGAGAAGCATATACAATCTGAATCGCTCCGAGCAATATCAGCCATGATCCAAAGAACAAATGTGCGTGATTTAGTAATTCCAAATTGATTCGAATTAGCCCATACCCTCCCATTTTTAATAATACCCCAGCTAGTAACATGCATGTGCTGTAATGTGCCTCTCCATGAGTGTCTGGCAACCAAGTGTGAAAGGGAAATACCGGTAATTTCACCGCATAGGCAATTAGGAAGCCTAAATAGAGAGAAATTTCCAACGAGATAGGGTATGGTTTACTCATTAAAACCTGAATATCAAAAGAGGGTACTGTGTCTCCATAAAAACTCGTGGTTAAGGCTGCTACTAAGAGGAAGATGGAGCCGCCGGCTGTGTATGATATAAATTTCGTGGCCGAATATAGACGTCTCTTTCCGCCCCATAAGCATAAAAGTAAATAGACTGGAATTAGTTCCAGCTCCCACATGAAGAAAAAAAGCAAGATGTCACGGGAAACAAACAACCCAATTTGACCGCTATACGTAACTAACATCGAGAAATGAAATAGCCGTGTATTACGAGTGATCGGCCAAGCCGCTAAGGTTGCCAAAGTAGTTATAAAACCCGTAAGTAAAACGAGACTCATGGAAAGTCCGTCAACACCTAATCTCCAATGAAAATGAATGGAGTTTATCCAGCTGAATGTCTCTATCAACTGGATGGAGTGGGAGTCAATTTGGAAATGGCAGTGAAAAATATAAGTAATCAGCAGGAATTCCGATATACAAATGCCCGGGGTATACCATCGAATAATTCTGTTTCCATCACGAGGCAAAATTGGAAGCGAGAAACTGGCAAGAATTGGTAGGAGAACAATCGTTGTTAGCCGAGGTACATTACTCGTCGTAAATAAAAAATAATTTTTGATACGGAGAAAACTGCGTGGGCCAACTACGACGACTCATACTCGGACTTCGCAATCTTGAAGCTTCGAGTACGAGTCGAAGTAACTTAATAATTAACTTTTATTGCTTCGTAAACTAATTAGTAGGCTAAACCCATACTGCGGGTTGTTTCAGCCCCCAGGTAGACACGTACACTTAAAAAATCTGTTGGACAAGCAGATTCACATCTTTTACAACCTACGCAATCTTCTGTTCTAGGAGCGGAGGCTATCTGATTTGCCTTGCACCCATCCCAGGGTATCATCTCTAACACATCTGTAGGACATGCCCTTACACACTGGGTACAACCGATACACGTGTCATAGATTTTCACTGAATGTGCCATTTAGTTTACTTACTCCTATTCAATTCTCATACCAAGTTTTTTCTAGTTAAGAAGTTGAAGTGAAACTTTTTTTCCTTGTCCCTTACGCAAATACATATTTCTATCACCAAGTAAATTATTTCTACTTATTCTTAAATCGATCTGATCGGATCCTATTTTTTTCTTCGAAAATTTATTCCCTTTCTCCAAAAGAATAAGTTAACTACTTCTAAGATGCGATGTAGTAGTAAGGTATCAAAAGGATTTGATAGATAGGTATAATCTAGTTTAACAAAAAATCGACTAGATTGGTAAAATCAATTTATCTACTTATTAATCACCATTTTAACAAATTAAACTGATCGATACGAGTAGATCTCCTATTTCGCTGAAGGGAGAGAGCTGTGGCTAACCCAGTGGCGGCCTCGGCAGCCGCAACGGCTATCACGAATATTGGAAATATCTCCCCCCCAGCTTGCTTATTGCTAAAAAAGTTTGAAAATGTGATAAAATTTATATTAACCGCATTAAAAATTGACTCGAGACTCATAAGTGCCCTAACCATATTTCTACTTGTAATTAAGCCGAGAAATCCGATACACAGGAGGTAAGCACCTAAAATTAGTCCGTGTTCAAACATGATTTATTGAAGTCCTCCACAGAAATGTTGGTAAGTCAATTTTTTCCGCAAACTTTTTTCTACTATTTTTATTTGGGGAAGTTAGGATTAATCAAGAAAATGAAGAATTACTGCGAGATTATGAAGAGGACGACTTCTCGTCAGTTGTAATTTTGTCTTCGTCACGCGCCGGGTTAATAGCTCCCACCAAAGCCACTAAAAGAAGTATTGAAAGAAGCTCGAACGGAACTGGGAACTCGCTCAGTGATTTATACCCGATTTGGTGGACATCAACCCTGGGTGTGTTTGACGAAAGAATCTCCGATTGAGTGATGAAATTTATACCAAACCATTTTGTATTGTGAATCGTATTAACCAATATCAAAAAGAGAGCTGCACAAGTTCCTGAGACGGTGAAGTACCCCACGCCCCGAGTAGTGGAATCGGTTTGCGTCGGTTTGTCAGTAACCATTACAGCAGACACAATTAACACATTTATAGCTCCTACATAAACAAGCGGCTGTGCGGCAGCTACGAAATCAGCATTCGGTACGAAGTATGATAGGGATATACGGGTGAAAACCGACCCCGAGGAAAAAGCAGAATGAGCCACGTTGGCAAATGATACTGTGCCCAAACTTCCTAGTGAAATACCCGATTCTATTAGTAACAAAATAAATTCATGAATTAATTCAGATAGATTCGTTGGACACAACTACTTCAATTTTTTGTTAAAATTCTACCTCCATTTCATACTCATTCTTTTTTTTTTAGTTATGAATAATCAAGTCAATCAAGTGACCTTCCGAAAAACTCAATTCATTTACAGGTACCTAATTAAATATCAAGTTTTCCACCCTAAAACTTTTTGGATAGATAATTTAATGAAGTCGAAATCACTTGAATTGAAACATCTTGAGATATAGAAAGAGGTAAACGCCCCAAAGCTGTTTGATCGTGATTTAGTTCATGACGATCATAACTGGAAAGTTCATACTCCTCAGTCATTGACAAGCAATTGGTTGGGCAGTATTCGACACAGTTTCCGCAGAAGATGCAAACCCCGAAGTCGATGCTATAGTTTCTCAACCGTTTTTTCCTGATATCTCTGATCAAGATCCAATCTACGACCGGCAGATTAATCGGACATACTCGGACACAAACTTCGCAAGCAATACATTTGTCGAATTCAAAGTGGATGCGTCCACGAAATCGTTCGGATGATAAAATTTTTTCATACGGATATTGGACAGTTATGGGTGAGCGATTTGAGTGATCTAAAGTAACCGCGAAGCCTTGACCTATATATTTTGCGGCTTCCACGGCTTGTTGCCCATAACTTCGAAATTCAATTAATGTGGAAAACATAGAATAAATGGATCCAACTTGTTACTTGTTTCTAGTACATGTAAGCTTACATGTACAAGAAAGGAAACAAACATCATATCTGCTTCTCTCTCTTTTTATTAGATTAAACAGATTTGACTTGAACCGAAACTGAAATAGGGGGGGCTAGCTTGTTAACAGAAGTTGAAATGAGGCTGTCAGCAACAAATTTCCTGAAGCAATAGGCAGAAGAAATTTCCATCCGAGATCTAGTAATTGATCTATTCTTACTCTAGGCAAAGTCCATCTCGTTAAAATAGAGATAAATATAAATAAGTAAGATTTTGATAATGTAGCGAGGATACCCACTCCTGGCACCAACACGTCGAAAGACTCGCCGTTAGAGTTTGGAATTGAAAAATCTTGTCCAATATTTCCAAAGAAAGGAATTGAGGAATCCCATCCACCCAAATATAAAATTGTTACAAATGGCGAGGAAGCCAATAGATTTGAGTGAGAACCAACATAAGATAGACCAAATTTTATTCCCGAATATTCGGTTTGGTAACCTGCTACCAGTTCTTCCTCCGCTTCCGGCAGATCAAATGGCAGCCTCTCACATTCTGCTAATGACGAAATAAAAAATGCTATGAACCCTATGGGCTGACGCCACAGATTCCATCCAAGAAAACCATATTTAGACTGTGTTTTCACTATATCAACCGTACTCAAACTACCAGATAAGAGTAGTCGGCGGCAACCCCCGCCTCTAATTCAAAACCGTACATGAAATTAGAGTTTCATACGGCTCCCCATCAATTCCATGAATAGGTATTGGCGATGCATTGCCGTCATCTGTGGCTAAAATAAAAATAACCAACTCAAATTAATGGGATTCCGTTTGCCACGACAAGGTAATTGCTTCCGAATCCATCTCAACCTCATTTATTTTTTTTTGTAAATTGTGACCTGTTGCAAAACTTCTCGAGTTCAACATATATCTCTGCCACCTCTAAATAGAAAAAAAAAAAGTGAAATTGATTATAGTTTCATCTGAAGATAGAAAGGAAAATCAGATCGACTAGTTTGGCAAAATGCATGTTGGAACAAGCTCTAGGCTAAAACTAGAAAAGTTCATACTTGATTTTGTAGTCGCCAAAACTGTCATGTCATGGGGGTTACTTCGTTCCAAACGGTTATCATCGCAGTGAACAGGACTATACTCGAGACTGAAATCTTTTGGATGTACTACTCAGCCGTCCCTACCGAAACTGAGTTTATCTCATGTGTGGAAACACTAGGAAAAGCAGATACAAATTTTTGATTTTCAACTCCTTAAATATCTTAGTGCCCCGGTTGCCCCTCCTTATTATTACAACCCTCTCTGCTTGACAAATCTCTTGCGCATATTGGTGTTTCTTACCGTTCACTTTCATATAATCCTAAGGGGAAGCAGGAGACAAATAACTGTTCCCGCGTCAAACCTAGGTGTGTAGCCTAGACCTGGGGTAAGGCGGCGTTCAATTCACCGCCCGGATATGCTTCTATGCCCGTACATTGGGTATGGGGTTTGAATCCGTAGCTGCGAAAACGCTGTTTGATCCCACCCAAATAACTATTTGGTTTATTCTTTAGTAATATTTTTAGACTACTTACCAATAACTAGTAAATTTTCGTTTGTTACTTATTACTAAAGCTCATCGAATCGCACATAGGGATGCAGATGATATACACAAGGCCAGGGGTATTTCGTAACTGATAGATTGGGCCGCAGCCCTGAGACCACCTAAGAAGGAGTATTTGTTGTTTGAGGCGTATCCCGCAATAAGAAGACCCATAGGTACGATGCTTGAGACAGCGACCCAGAGAAAAGCACCTATACCCAGATCAGATAAAACTATATTTTGGTCGAAGGGTATTACCAAGTAACTTATTAAGACTGGTGTGACTACAACGACTGGTCCAGTGATAAATAACCAAACATTACCTTTGGATGGAATGATATCCTCCTTCAGTAGAAGTTTGATTCCATCTGCTAAAGATTGAGTAATTCCCAATGGACCCGCATATTCGGGTCCAGTACGTTGCTGTACCCCCGCAGACACCTTTCGCTCGAGCCACACGATTACTGGTACTCCTGTCGTGACTCCTATAACTAAAATGAGAATAGAAACTAGAATCCAAATCGATTCAGAGGAGGTTGTTGCAAATTCCAACCCGTCAAATAATTGAACTAATTGTTTTCCGTAAATTTCGATATGAGTTACCATTTCAGCGGTCAACCTCTCCCATAATGATGTCTATACTACCTAATATTGTCGTAATATCTGCGAGCTTCATTCCTTTTACCAATTGGGGAAGAATCTGCAAATTTATAAAACCAGGTGGACGAATCTTCCATCTCCAAGGAAAAACACTTCCATCTCCAACCAAAAAGATTCCTAATTCCCCCTTAGGAGCTTCTACTCTTACGTAATGCTCCTGTTTAGGCAACTTAAAAGTAGGAGAAGATTTCTTGCCGACGAACTGGTAATTGAAACCGCCCCAGTCTATTTCTTCCTCTTGTTGGACAAGACGTCGACCCTCCAAATTCTCATATGGACCTCCTGGAAGAAATTTCAGCGCCTGTTGAATGATATTTATTGATTCCTTCATTTCATCAATTCGCACCAAGTAACGAGCTAAGGAGTCTCCCTCTCTTTGCCACTTAACCTGCCAATCTAGGTTGTCGTAACATTCGTAGTGATCGACTTTGCGGAGATCCCATTGAACTCCCGAGGCCCGTAATACAGGTCCAGATAAACCCCAGCTGATAGCGTCTTGTCTGCTGATGGAACCTACCCCCGTTACCCGTTTCAAAAAAATAGGATTCCTTGTAATTAGCCGCTCATATTCATTAATTTTTGGAAGACAATAGTGGCAGAAGTCCAAACATTTGTCTACCCATCCATAAGGCAGATCTGCAGCAACCCCCCCGATGCGAAAGTAGTTATGCATCATTCGCATACCGGTAACAGCCTCGAACAAGTCATAAATCATTTCCCTCTCTCGAAATATGTAAAAAAATGGAGTTTGTGCACCAATATCTGCCAGGAACGGCCCAAGCCACAACAAATGTGAAGCTACTCGACTCAATTCAAGCATGATTACGCGTATATGGCTAGCTCTTCCAGGTATTTGAATATTTGCCAATTTCTCCGGGGCATTGACCGTTACTGCCTCGGTAAACGTGGTGGCTAAATAATCCCATCTTGTTACATACGGAAGGTATTGCAAAATCGTCCTGTTCTCAGCAATTTTCTCCATTCCTCGATGAAGATATCCCAAGATTGGCTCGCAATCAACAACATTTTCGCCATCTAAGGTAACAACAAGCCGAAGAACACCATGCATAGATGGATGATGAGGGCCCATGCTTACTGTAACTGGATCCAATTCTTCAAGAGTCATACCCGTAAATTACTTCCTTTCCAGTAAATATCACAGGATCTAGCTTCGCCGAAAGAAGCTGCACTAACTACGATACGTCGAAATATCAAACCTCTGCTCAATATTTAACGGCCCTTTAAACCTCGAATACCCAAATTTTTCACAATTTTGGTGTATAGAGCTGTATTTTTATTGGATAAATGAATTAACAGACGCCTACGTCTACCGAGTAATTTACGCAAACCCCTTTGGGATGAGTAGTCTTCGGAGTGTGATTCCAGGTGGGAAGTAAGCTTTAAAATCTGGTGAGTCAAATAATAAATTTGGGAAGCAGTAAGCCCAGTATCTTTGTTCCCACCGATTAGCTGCGCGTCAATAGATTTATATTTATTCGTAGTAATAATGATCATAATTACGATTGCTTGCCCCATCTCAAATCGATTATAAGTTGTTTAGTAAGCGGTTGCAGCAATAACGTCTCGTACGGAAATGAACTCCGATTTTTTTAGGTGTGACGCGGTGCCGCGTCAAGTAAGCGTGGGTATCTATGTCTCATCCACGAGAAGTTACTATTTTCGTCATGATTAACTTTATATATATGTAATATATATATATTGCGTAGCTAATTGGAATTGCCAAAACGGAGGTATTTCCAATTAACTACACATCTGTGGAAATCTTTGTTTCGTGCTTCGTAGCCCCTCACTCTTGTTAATTTCGAATAGTAGGATACATACGAATTTTAAGTATTGCGAATCGGCTTCCGGTAGTAATGTTGAAGCAGAATCTACCAGTGCAGGCTAATTCTTCTAAACGGTGGCTGGGCCACAAAAATCGTTTAACTTTTTGAACTTCCCCTAGCTCCGAAGGCTCAGATTCTTTGCTACTGCGGGTCCGTTCAATTTTTGATATTGAATCAAATTTGGAATCGAGGCAGTATGCTCCCGATTTTGCAGACCTCGACATTAACAGAGATCGAAGGAATCGAAATTCCCGTCGACGTCGCGGAAGCAGGAGATCTCCGATGTTATAAATGTGAGACCGCTTCTTGTTTACTTCTGTGGCTATAAGTAACAATTTCGAGATATAAGTATCACTATATATCTTCCTGTATAGTCGTTTCTTGGCTCTGTTTCTCAATCTAGACTTGAATTTTAACAAGGGATTAATTATTTTGTATACCAAGTTTTGGTCGTCGAATAATATTGGTAAACGATGAGCCGAGGGAATAGACAAATTATGGAAAAGACCCAGTTTCGTTGTTGCGTTGAAATGTAGGTCTAATAGCTCCGAATCTACACAAGTATTTGCACAAAGTGTGACGAGATCGCGGTCATCTCCTAACATTCTCGTGAGAGCTGTTAGGCTTCTCAAATTTTCTAGTTTCACTTCAGATTTCCATTTCCATCGAAATAGGTAGTCCGCATCTTCTCTTTCATCCAGCATTATTTCGTACAATTCATCAGATACTTTTTGGAATCTACGATTTATATCTAGTGCTATGCCATATGTGGTATTATCCCTCAAAATAGGATTTCTTAAGCTCTTTATGTTTTTCCTAAAGAGACCTTTTGCTCTTGCAAAATCTGCAACTAGCCACGGCATCAAGTCAAACTTAGAGTTGAATTTGATCTTCGAATCAGAAGTATGGAAGTCAGGAAATCTATTTATCCCCTTCCCCGTTACTTTAGTTATTCCCAAAATACGATTTTCACAGCAAAATCTCCGTGCGGCAGCATCTTGTCGGATAGAAAGTTTCTGTATATCCCCATTTCGTACGAAATCAATGAGACTTTGTAGCAGATATCTACGTCTGCGGAGCCTACTGAGATTTCTAATTCGATCCCTAAGTAAGGGTTTTCTGGCATATATAGAATAATTGTGTAGCTCACTTTGAAGGACATGACATTCTTGTTCATTTGCAATTTCTTTTTCAATGTCACCGAATTCGTTCAAGCAATCGGAACTAATTCTCCATCTGTAGGGTGCTACATCGCGCCACAGTGTTAGCGGCAAGTTATATTCGGAGAAGCAATCCAACCATTTATTCCAATTACTGGCGTCTAAATCACATAAATTTTTCAAAAATCCCCATTCTTCTATGCGCCTCAAAACCTGTTCACTGAAAAATTCCTTTGCAACGTTACTAGTCGTCTTATCAGACGAGATATCTGTGCAATTACTTACTACTTCACTTGAGCTTGAAATAACCGAGTCGCACCCAACTAAAACCCTGGAGGAATCTGCCGAATAAGTCGAAGATTGTTCAGACTGATGAGGGTTTAATTTACCATTTTGGTATCCGTCGCTTCTAACTTTTTCCTCACGATTGTTTTTGCTACCAGTCACCAATAAATTCAGGTTTAAGTTTTTTTCCACGCTGAGATCCCAAATACTATTATAGAGATAAGCTTGAGCTAACCACTGAGTTTTGCCAAACTGTGACAATCTATTTTTCGATCTGGAGAAGACTAAATCTGCTTTCCGAGTAGTATTAAATATCTCCACTAGTTGCGTGCGCAACGCGACAAGTTCGTCGAAATAATAACGAAAATCTCTGCTAACTTTTAGATAGGATATTGATATAACCAAAAAGGATCTCTCCATTGCTTCTTCAATGACTAGATAGAATTTCAAGGTCATCTCTTTAAAATCTGTTAATTTATCCCCATCGACTTTTATGAAGTCGGCGAGGTCTGTATCCCTCAACCCGTAATCTAAAGTTAATTCATCAACTTGAGTTCTTTCAGTGTCCGGTTGATCTAGGTCAACCCCGCCGTTTGGCGGATTTGGTAATCCGGTTACGTAATTATTCGCCGCGAATTTACTATTAGTTAACTTTTGAGTAACTAATTGCTTATTAATATCACTAGCTAGTTGCACTTCCTCGCCGACATCAGGGGATCCCTCATTTTTTTTTTTGTCAGAATTGAAATATAATTCTACTATTTCATCTGCATCACCGTTAAATACAGGTCGTACTCGAGTATCACAAGTTGAGACGGAGTCAGCTGAGACTTCTCTGGCCTTGAAAAACAGGTTGAACTCCTTCAACAAAATTAGACTTGGTTTAAACATTTTTCCCAAATTGAATTTAGAATCGAGGAAGCGGTAGGTTTGCTTGATTCTTAGTGAAATTTCTTTACTGCAAGTTCGAATCAGTTGTTTTTTCACAGGCTTCCAGAATGGAGGTTGTTTCTGGATACTTCCAAAAGGTATATCTGTCTGATATCCTAAAACAGTTAAATAAGTAAATCTAGGCCTCTTTTGTTTCAACCTCCGTTTGTTTTTTGATTTTTGCTCCTCAATAGAGTCAGTTTTCATATATTTCTTCCGGGGGGTAAGTCGTTTTCTCTTCCCACTGGAGTGCCAGGGCTTCAGCCGAAACGGATATACAATCTTTATTTGTATACCTTCTCTCAACCAGCGTGGGGGGAGTTGATCCTGAGAGAACTCCTCACCGTCAAATGTGCAATTAATGTGAATTTCTTTCTTCCATTTCGTCCAGTCTTTATTCCATTCAGAATTTTGCCGAAGCAATATGCGGCCAATAGTTTTAGAAACTATAAGTACAGGTAGCTTTATAAACTTTCGAAATCTCGACTGGAAAACCAGCATGTAGCCTCTCCCATTGTGAATGGGACCTATGTCTGATCTAGCTGCTACAGCTGAACGAGCAAGTTTCGACTGACTTGAAGTTTTCTCCGTCGACGAGGAAGTAGTTAATTGCTGCCGAATTTGGTAATCCGTAATCGTTTTCGAGCCGGTAAATAATTTTTTGGTCTCCGAGCCCGTTAACTGCTCAACGGGTAATTGGAGTAAAATTGGTATTTCCATCAATCTAAGGAAAAAAGCTGAACGCACCTTTTCTTGAAGTGTTTTCCAGAGCAATGTTTTTCGTCTCCTGGATCGCATAGACCCCTTCAAGAATTTTCGACGGAAGTCCGATATGCGTGCATATCGTTTCACTAATTTAGTTGATCTGGGTTTTCCCTTTGCGAAGGTAAAGCCGACATTTCGTAATTTTCTGTGACGGATATCGCCATCTGCTCCCGGAAAATCAAACTCAGTGTCGAAATATAGTTCGTTATTTCGAGCCAGATTTGCACTCAGATCCTCGATTTTGTGGAGGTTGCGCGTCCTTTCCTTTGGATTTGGGAGACGTTTCCGGCCGCTTGTCGAAAATGTGTTTGACAAAAAAATTCGATCAAATTTGTAGCAATTTTCTTCTTGTTTTATATAAGTCAAAAATAATGCTCGATCTTCGGGATCCAAGTTCATTACTTCTTCCCAAGTTACAACGGGCCCAGACGGAAATTTTATCTTCTTTAGAATTTTTTGTACATCATAATCGTACAAAACTCGATTTTTGAACATAAATTGGAACATGCGTCGAGCTTCTGCTGGTAAAGCTTCCCACGGTAGAGGATTCCTGCTTCCTCGCCTCAATCTCCCTTTATTCAAAGAAATCCAATCCTTGATAAAATTCTTTTTAGTTGTAGCGGTATCTCTCCCCCTTCTAATTTTTTCTCTTGTTTCTAACTCAGTCCAATCCCATCTGGTCAAACCCAACTCATCTCCTGTTAAAAATGTTTGTGGTACCGGAATCCGCACACGTAAATTATTCACGAAGGGGTCGTAGACGTGGGGTACTCTTCTTTTACTCCCACCCACCAATCGAATTTTTCTTTCCATCGCTTCCGAAAACAGAGACTCGGTGTCTAATAATTTGACTCGATCTACTAATTCTTTTTGGAAGATTTTATTTTTTACTAATTTTTGCAAAATCCAGCCTCGATATGTCGAATAGGTCCCCGCAAACTTATGGGACCCCATCATGGATTTCTCTAACTATTTTTCAAAAATTGACAAACTGGGCAACGCTGCAACGGATAATCTCTGCTTCCCATCAGTTAAACACCTATTGAAGAAATATGTAGATGTTTTTCCCTTGTAAAAGCTGCTATTTAAATCGAATCGGCTATTTTTGATGAATCGATTACTTCGATTCTCTCTTGAGGGATCGAAGAAAGAACTAGGCCATGGCTTAAAAAGCCACCACAAAAAATCCGGGTACTCAGCAATTTCCCAAAAAGACATTTCTTTATCATGGGATTCATTCATGAACTTTATGGTCCAAAAAGACACCGGAGCTCTACCCAGATAAATCAACGCGTTTACTACAAAAACAATACTAAAAGTTGTATAGATAGCACGTTTTACCAATAAATATATTATTGGCGAATCTCTTTTTACACGAATCAGAAGTAGTTTAGATAAGTAGCTGAACGCTATGTGACCAGTTAACCAACCTAAGAAACTAGTTATTACAAACAGTAAGTTATTGCTGTAACGAAAAAAGAGCAGGTGGGTTAGTCTCGCCAACACAGGATTCGGTAGCAGAATGGGATTCAATATTTGAAACAGGAAGCTATTGAAAAATAAACTCACTACTCGCGAATCACGTAACGAAGTGACGGGACGCAAAATCTCATAATTTGGTAAATCGTTAATTGTCAGACAAAATACAACCATGTAAGGTACTGCAACGATGGTTAGCAGATGTGGTTTTGATAACAATATATAGATGGGTGAACAATATATTGATATCGCAGTTGCTAACTGTGCCAGCGTCAAACCGCTCAGAGACACGAGACCACCTATATTTCCCCCCAAGAGAAAAGATCTCATACATAATATTTGGGAGGGTCCGACAGGTAATGTAGCAAGTAAACCGTAGTATAGGCCAAATAATATATAAGGATTCATTGATTTCAGCCCAATTAGTGACAAAGTATTCAATATAGTTATATTCGTTGTAGTATTTTTGATGTGCGGAATTGTTGCCCTATTTGTTTTCAAATCTTTGCGCTTTCCCTCTCCATCTAGACCCCTCCCCCACCTCGAAATTCACTCCTCCGATGTCCACACCGATACCACCTATATTATACACACGGATGTAAAATAAGACAAACGATTTCGAAAAATCAGTTACGGGTTTGGACTGTAAATTTCAAAGGAGATGTTTTGATTTACTTTCTCAATCAAAAAAAAAACTAATGAAATGAACAAATTTTCTGATTAAGAATTTTTATAAATGATTATATATAACCCTTCATAATGATTAATTACTAATTTTCAGTAGCTATTTTTTGGATAACAGATTAATTATACATTTACCGCCTGCCTCGATAAATTGCGGCAGCCTAATATAGAGTCACTTCTACGTCGCAATGGACGAGTAACTAGCTCGAGAGCGTCTCTGGCGTTAACAGATCCATGAATTTGCGCAAATGTGAATTCGACCGACCATTTGGTATCTATATCTCTAGCCTCCAAGGGATTGGCATGGGCCATTCCAGTAATTGCCAAGTCGGGTTGTAGCTCATGCATACGCTGCACCTGGCTATAGTTGTCAGGTTTCTCAACAATCCGGGGCGTGGGCTTCTTCATCTTCTCACAAGTATGTTGCAGAAACAGTAGTTCAGCAGCTTGATATCGCCTGTCCATATAGGGAATACCTATTTCATAAACAACCATTCCGCATCGAATTAAAAATCTTGCTAAAGAAATTTCTAGGAGATTATCTCCCATGAGAAATACGGATTTACCTGTTATAATTTCGAGGTAATCACTAAGATTTTTCCACATCTGATTCTCTCTCTCTTCCAGGCCATTTGGTTTTACGTCAAATACCGAACAAATTTTTTCGATCCAGGCGCGTGTTCCGTCGGGACCGATCGGAAAAGGCGCTCCGACCAACTGACATTTCCTTCGGCGCATTAGTGTTGTCGCCGTCCGGCTCAAGAAAGGGTTCACTCCGCAGACGTAGACGCCTTCCCCTAAAGCTGGAAGATCGGTGTATTTTTGCGAGGGTAGCCAACCCGACACAGAAATAGACTGACGCCTCGATTCCAAATTCAATTGAGAAGCTACACTCGAAGGTAAAGATCCAAAAAGTACCAAATTTCCTCCACTTGACCTATCCTTCCCGTCAAAAAACTTTCTGTTTGGAGCAACGTCACCCGCAACACGCCTAGCTATGTTTCCTTCATGTTGGTCCGCGGTACGACGATTATACTCCGGACATCGATGCGTCATAGCAGCCAATACGGTATCCTCTCCCTGGGTGAAAGCGTGGTCTAACCCGTTTGCCCGTGCCACCACAATTGGTATTCCAAGCTGCTTCTCCAATTTGGGTGCTATGCCCTCCAAATCCATTTTTATTATTTCTGTGGTACAGGTGCCGATCCAAATAATAACACTGGGGTTCCTATCATTTTTTACTCGTAAGCAGATTCTTTCCAACTCCTTTTGATCATTCAACTGAGCTGAAATGTCTCCCTCTTCTGATTCCGCCATTGCGTAACGAGGTTCTGCAAAAATCATGACTCCAAGAGCATTCTGCAGAAAGTAACCACAAGTTTTTGTACCTACTACTAAGAAGAAACTATCTTCAATCTTTTGGTATAGCCAAGCTACGCAACTAATGGGGCAGAAAGTGTGATAATTACCAGTTTCGCACTCGAAAGTAGGAATCTCAAGAGTCTTCATGAAAGTGTTTCCTTGGGAAGGTATAGATGTATATATATATGTATACGCGAAAACGCAGCCTCCCCGGTATCAAATAATCGTGAAACCAAGTGGAGTATCTTGTCGACCGCGCGAAGTATCTCGCTGATCATTTGGAGTTCTTCTCTTCTTTCCCGAATTGGGATTTAAATAAAAATCGGAAAGTAAGCTAAATAATTCCCTATCTGGAATTTCTCGTGGTATGATTCCCTCCGGCTTAGATAGAATCTAATCTGCTATATTTGAATGGAAATCACAAACAAAATTCAAATTTGATTGGCATTCAGCCATTTCAAATAAAGTTTTTCCCTTTACCCTAGAAACACGAATATCCTCGACTAGAGGTAATACTTCGAGGACGGGCATAGGACAAGCTTCTACGTATTTGTTAATTAAGTCTCTTTCAGATGTTCGGTTTCCTACTAAACCGGCTAACCGCAAGGGGTGGGTATGCGCTTTTTCCCTGACCGACGCGGCAATGCGATTTGCCGCAAAGAGGGCGTCGAATCCATTATCCGTTATGATGATGCAGTAATCCGCATAATTCAGTGGAGCGGCGAAGCCCCCACAAACAACGTCCCCCAAAACGTCGAATAAAATAATATCGTATTCGTAAAAGGCGTTTGATTCCTTCAATGACTTTACCGTTTCTCCCACGACATATCCCCCGCAGCCTGCCCCTGCGGGGGGTCCGCCGGCTTCGACACGATCCACCCCGCCATAACCCTTATAGATTACATCTTCGGGCCACACGTCTTCATAGTGATAATCTTTCGATTGTGGAGTATCTATAATTGTAGGTATTAAAAACCCCGTGAGAGTAAAGGTACTATCATGTTTGGGGTCACATCCAATTTGTAGTATCCGTTTCCCCCGTCTAGCTAAGGCTATTGATATATTACAGCTAGTTGTTGATTTACCAATTCCGCCCTTGCCGTAAACTGCTACTTTCGTTTCACGAAGCTCCAATTCGTGTTCATTTATCCCGACTATTGTTCATCTTCCCCATCTCTATCTCTTTCCCTTTTGCTCTTTTTATTCCTCAAAGATATTACTTCTTTCTATGAGGTGGGAGAAAATCCTGCGGCTATTCTACTATGCTTCTTGGAGGGGGGGGAATAGAAAGTACTAATTGGTGATTGATCGATACAGATCGTGGGGGGCTTGTGGGGTTGATCTCGACCCCGATCGATTGCCCTCTCCCCCCCCCTCTTCCGTGATTCGGGGACCCTTCCATTCAAATGGGATTGCCATCGCCGCCGCCTCCTCCTATAATGGGAGTTAGAGTGTACGCGAAGTTTACCTCACAAAATGTCGTAGAAAGCTTAACGTGTTACAGATTTAGAAGCGGTTCAAAGAACGAAGGTCTTTGAGTGTGTATGAGACTGAATCCCCTACCACTTTCCTCGGTAGCTCAGCGGTAGAGCGGTCGGCTGTTAACCGATTGGTCGTAGGTTCGAATCCTACCCGGGGAGATTCGTTCGAATCTACGTCAATAATTCCTAGTAATTGGAGAGTTGTGTTTCCCACATATGCCAAATCAAATTGCGTTGGACCATGACCCACCAACCAGTGAATGATTCACTATCGTGCCTATTTCCAGCTCTAACTCTAACAATGGGAGATAAAAAGATTTGTGCGTCCCTACCTCACCCCCCTTGAATACTCCCAAGGCAAGGACCTTGCCTATTCAGAGGTGGGGGCCCCCGCTTCAATTCCGGTGTATTGAGCGATTGGGATGAGCGAATCAATCAGTCATCTGGGGAGGGGAGTAAATCCACAATTTCCTGAAGTAAAGGATCTATTCCAAGCGTGATATTAAAAAACTGTTTTGCAAAATCCCTACGGAATAAGCTATTGCTCCCTCCCAATCTTCTTTCTTTCTAAGCAGAAAGACTCATAAAAGACTCACATAGGAAAAGAAATGGTCTTAAGTTCCTTAACCATTTAAAATGTTGCAACAAAATGATTCGTATCAATCAGTAAAAGGAAAATATAGACCTTCCTTTTACTGATTTGGCTTCTAATTATATTGCTAGAGATCTAGACAGAATGAGGGGTATCTAAGATTTGTTCTATGAACTTTCATAAAAAAATTGTTTCGTCGTTCGATCCAGTGACGCCCCACCAAACCAGAACGGATTGAATAGATATTAATAAATTTCAAGCAACATATTATAGATAAGAAAATCCTGAAATGGGCAACGGTTTCGCCTCATCCATTTCTTTCTATGAACCAGAAGCCTAAACCGAATAAATCGCTCTGGAAAATCTTCTGCTACCACGTAGGAATCAAAGCGAGCGGGACTAAATATCTGCGGATATTGCAGATGTATATCCATAGAGGAAGTTTCTTTGACGTATTCGGAATCTCGCTCCTCTTCATCCGAAGGGAGATTATCCCACCGCTTAATATTAATAGATGAGTCAGGTTTCAATTTCGGATTATCTTCACGATAGAGAAAGAAATTTTTAATTTTTTTATTTGACATTTTATTAAGGTGCTGCCTTCTCATACCGTAAATGGTGTAAAGCCTCCGCGCCAGCTCTTTCGTCGGCAACAAGCTGCGACGCGAGGAAGGGATGTTAGGATCTGGCTGGAACAGAAGCATGGGGTCCCAGATGAAGCGCCCCCCGAAGAGTCGAGTCGTTTCATCGAATCGATTACAGTGTGTTTCATATTCATTAGATGAGTCGCCGGATATTCCCAATTCGAGAAATTGCTCGCGTAACAACATATTGTCCAACCGGTTTTCCAATCCTTTAGTAGATTTATCTGTCACATTAGTCGTAGATTTTTCAAAACTGAATAGATATCCGCTTTTTTCACACCATTGACTTTTGTCACCCCTAATCTTATTGAATTCGAAATCTTGTTGGGGTATATAATTCTGATTTTGGTAGAGGAGAATTAAATTATACAAATGATTAGGTTCAGATGATACCCTCATCAATTCATAAGCCTCGCTTCGCAGGAAACGGAGACGCCAAGCCTTATGGGACCAAGTGATCTCACGCGACACTCCCGTCGGACTTGAGTTTATTAGTTCGGGTGACTGTTGCAGTTCGAAGTCGGTTAGACTGCTAAATCCCCCCTTTCTAATAAATTTAGAAGAACGACTTGTAGAGGTTACACCTGAACAATACTTGGGTTTATCGATAGGAACGGGAAAGGAAAGACTATTACTGTGTCGACTTTCGTCTTTACAAATTTCCGAACGTGAGAAGTTAGTCGAGAGGTTTTCTAGTACACCACAAGCTAGGTTCAAGTCATTCTCTACGAGTTTGTCGATAACAATAAAATTTTCTCCCATATCCATCTGGAGCGAATCGCGAGCTACTAATGCCGCTAGTATCCCTAGGGTATGCGAAAATAGAGTGAATTCATTAAATGTTGCCTTGGTTATTGAAGGTTCCACATACCAGTTAGACAAATAATAAAATCGCATTTTTAACGCGTCGCGACCAATATATGTATTTGCGAGATAAGTATCTATCAAACTATTCTTTGAAGTAGCTTCCGCTATCTCGTGAGAAAAGATTTCCCATTCAGAACCGGATTCTATCCCATTGCCCGTATCACTAGCAGTCGAATGTTGTCTATGCAAAGCTAATTCAATTGCGTCGCTACATATAATCTTACTTCTTCTGGAAGTACCTATTAATAACGCCTCGTTAGCAAGAAGGAATAAATCTCGTTTACTATAACCCGCAGTTCCAGACCCAGTACCTTCAATAAGAGTGAGAGGCGGATTAGCCTCCATTTCGCAACCTTTGATACGTAATAGAATTGATAATTCCTTGTGACGTTGATACCCGTTGGATTTCCGAAAATTTATTAAAAAGTTTAACCGGTTCGGAGCTATTGGAGCTGGATCTATCCTCGCAGGTACGTGAGTCGTAGCGATAGCAACATTCCTGCGGATGTTGGAATTGCTGCGCCTGTCACCAATACTTTTCAATATTTGGCAAAGTAAGAATTTGGGATCAGCTTCTAGCTTATGATACGAACGGTGAATATTCAATTCATGAATATCTTGAATCCATAGTGTACAAGGAGACATCTCTTTCGCCATTTCAAAAACGAAATTTAATCGGTGTACGCTTTCTTTCGAGATGAAATTTCCACGTACATTATTAAAGAAGGATCGGTTGTATATCAGCTTTTTCAGTGGTAGTTTCACCACTGGAAAGTAGGAATCGAATGCTACATCTCTAATAATGGAAGATCGGCCAGTTTCTATGGGTCCCACTAGCAAAATTCCTCTAGATGGTAATAATCCCGATTGAAGTGAGATAGGTATGTCGTGACATGGCATATTTAGTATACTGCCTCTTCGTCTCGTTGTTACTGAAAATAGAATATTTCTCTCGGGGGCGGAGAAAGCCCACTTCTCCGCAGGATCCAACTTACGGATCTTGTGACTCAATAGATCATTTTGCCAGAATTGAAGTAAGTATGCCAAAACGTTAGATCTTTCTTGTAGATAAGGTTTATGGGAAATCTCGTTGCTCAATAAATCATAATTGGAATTCAATTTCGACACATACCTATAAAGAATTTTATTCGTCACTAAATGTTGAGTCAGTAGTTCTTTCCTACTATCTAGGATATCGGAGCTTTCTTTATGAAACATCCATGAATCGAGTTCATCTTTCACAAAGGAGAAAAAAATTATATTATTTATATAATTCAATAATCTATTCAGAGGATAGATTAGTAGATCTCTCGTTGACATTTAGCTTGTCGAAGGGGAATACATTACCTCTTTCAAATAGGATCCACGCGTCGGGTCTGTTAAATATTCAATAGTATTGAAACGTTTCCATGAATGAAAGGAATTGAAACCCGAAACGGCAGACAAAGGGTGTTTGAATAATGCAAGAACAATTAATACTGAGAGAATAAAGTAATAGAAGATGGACCTATTGGAAAATGGAGATACTGACCATCCTTCCGAATGTAAAATCTCCGCTTCATCAGGAATTTCTTCGAAAATAAGAAGACCTATCTCGGATGCTGTAGTATTGATAGAATCGTTGTCAAATCTCAATCCTAGGCTTTGCAGTCTTTGGAATAAATAAGCTTTCGCGCCATCTACTACATCCTCAGCAATTCTTTTATAAATTCTAGGAAAATCATGATTTGAGTCATAACTTATTTTAAGTACTACTTCTGGATATGTTTCTCTAATCAGATCATAGAAGTATCTCCACCAGGTGGGGGTGAAAAACCAAGGTATATAATCTCCAAATAAGCTCCATTTTTCACCGATATTGTCTTTCCAAAAGATGCAGGAGATCTTATATCTGTTCAAATCTTTTAATAATTCATTGAAATTGATAAAGTGGGATGGACGAATAGCCTCTTTCCGGATAGATTGATCCGCATAGTCCGTATTTTCGCGCGCAACCTCCCTTCCAATCGATTCTGCTAGAGATCTTGATGTTACATCGTTGCATAATGGGAGTCTTAGCGACCAGTAAGATGTTTCCACTTCTTCCGGTTCCCAGAAATACCTAATAGACAAATTCTTCTGATAGACTCGATCCAATACCAGATTCTTGGGACGAGATTGGGGTCGCCGATCCGACGATGAATCGGAGTTTATCGACGTATTCTCCAAATAAACTCCAGCGCTACTGCGCGAATATGGAAATGACTCTATCGTTTCACGAGGAGATGAGTTCAAACTCGCCAGTAACCTCTTCAGATCCAAAATAGAATTGGAAAGTCCATCTGAGTGAGTTACTAATGCTGTGGATTCATGCAGATTAGACAAAATAAATTGAATTGGCGTGAGTACGTGGCCAGCAACCTCCCCTGCTGTCTGTTTCGATAAATTGGGTGACAACGAATCCGACAGTTGGGGATGAATAAGTGAGATGATACCAGATGAGATGGTTTCATCTTCGGAGCCCGCATAGAAGTTTTCTAGGACGTTGAGATAACTACTGTTGCATTCCCCAATAAAAAAATCCCTTTTGATTCTCGGAATAAAGTTGCTTCCAGCACAGTTCCGTATAGGTGAGTCGTCTAGAAAGTTTAGTTTATTAACCTGATCGGAAATGTATCTCGAAATATCCCCACCAATATCTCTAGTTGAACCTCCCCCACGGTTTAAATCATGCAGAAACAGATTCCGAAATTGCCTCCCTGTAATGGAAAGAGCATCGTTCGAAAATCCTGCTCTGATGGATTCGACGCGGGGCAACCCGAGAGAAGTGGGACTCACTGCAGGTTCCAGCTCGGTCGAAGAGCCTACCGATTTCTTACTCATTAACAGTTTGGATTCAATGAATAAACTCTTTTTTCTCTCAAGAATTTCTTTGAGGAAAAGTATCTGTTCGTCAATGTAACCATCGAATAAACTTGATAAAAGATCAAGCTTCATGAGATCTATCTTGTTCAATTTCTCGAGATCTATATCGTTCAATTTTTCGATACAATAATCGATGGTATATATCAAAGCTTTCTGGCGAGTAACCTCAGCAACAATAATTTCATAAAGAAAAAAAACATTGAGAAATCGATGAAAATCTTTTTCGTTCCGTTGATTGTTACTACCGAGACTGACACCAATATTACTTAGTAATTTGTTTATTATTATCGATACATGGCAAATTGATTCCTCCAAGTCATACTTTAAGACTTTCACGATAGGGAAAAAAGACGAATCCCTGGTCGTATCGAGCCATCTATGCACATTTGACTGAACATTTTCATACTCATCAATTTGATAGGTAATATATTCGTTCAATAAGCGCTCTACGTTATCTTCCCATTTCAATACTATTTATTCAGTTGCAATTCTTGTTACACCGGTGTACTCCCCGCTCCCCGTCCAGCCATCCAACCGATATTTGATTTGGAAGAAATATTCAGTAAATAATGCGCAGAAATAGTTATAGAAAAGAAATATGTATGTCGAGTAGAGAGGTATGATTCTATTTCGTCCATACAATCTAACTAAAGAATATATTGGATGTATGTTACCCTGTTCTTTCACTTAGTTTAAAGAAGTAGTATTTTCACTTCGACTACTTATTCTTCTAGGTATACCTAAAGATATTTGAAAATAGTTTGGGAGAATCTCATTGAGGTTGAGGTATCTGCTACTCGCTAGCCCAAGTTTTTTGCCAGATATTTGAGTAGGCGGCATGTCACCCTTCGTTTTCGATGCAAATCCTTTCCCAGATTTGACGCTATTACTGACGTCAATAACTATTGCCCTATCAAAAATCAGATTAGATTTCTCAATTATCGAGATAAATTCGGTGAGTCGATTTATTAATCCATTTTTTATTTGTGAATAAGTGTGTAGAATGGGAAATTCTTCCCTATTTTTGTCACAATCTAATCCGGATATACAGCCACGAAACGAGGTCGTCTTTTCACAAGACGTAAATGAAGACAAGTTGGAAAAGGCTTCTCGCTCGGAATAAAATCCCGATCCATCCCCCCAGTGATCTGCCAAATTTCCGGATTCAAGTAACGCCTCGTCATAGGAGTTTAATACTCCGGGACTTAATGAGTCGTTTCTCAATTGTGTTGCTTGTAACCGACCCAGATCTCGCTTGCTATGATTTTCCCAAAAGAATAACGAATCAAAATCACTTTGGTTGTTTTTAGAAACTACCGGATAGTTATAGAATTTGAAAAACCTACGTGAATTTTGTAAACACCTATCCCTACGAAATGCTTTAATCCTTTCAGTTTCATCCTTGGATATATCTCTGCCAAGGAGTGAATCCCCCACTACGCATGCACCCCATCTACCGGAAACCAGAGGAATCATCGCATCGTAACGAACTTGCTTTTCTTTCTTCGCTGAACCTGCAGAAATAGCTTCGTTCAAACCTAAGTAATGGGAAACAGGTATTCCCCTCTTTCCATTCTTTTCAACAGATAAAGATCTTTCGAATCGGGGAAAGCGGTCGCAGGAGAAGTCGCCGTAATTTTCTGCTTGTTTCTTTATTACTCCGTCACCCCCACTAATGACTCCCGCTAATACAAAACTTCTTTCGATCGACCTTTTGTCACTCAAGCAATGCATAGAAATTGGTATTGCTAGCAACATCAGCATCTCCAGGGTGATGCCACTATCTCTTTTTAGTGAATCACGCAGATTGCGTAAAAATAGTGAACTCAGAAATCGCAAGTCAGATAATCTGATAAAGGGTTCATAATTTGAAGATGGACTAATTAAGAATTCTTTGAGATGTTGGTTTTTCAATGATTCGAAGAAGTGGTCCAATAGACTGACTTCTACTAACTCTGAAATTTTAGATGAAAAATCTGGACTTCCTACTCTTTCTTTTGCCACCTTTTTTACCTTACTTTCTTTTTTCATATTAATTCTATGCGGTAGATACTATCTATTTCCCACATTTATTATACCAATAATTTTGAAAATTTCAAGATAGAATGGAATAAATATTTCAAGTGAGTCTAGTGATTTCTGTGAATAGTCGTATCAAAAACTGGAATTAGGTCGGGAATTCTAAATTGTTATTGTCGGGGAGAGCCACACAGATCCCACCCACCTCAACAATCCTTCTCTGTTCCAAGCAGAGCGATGGGATCGAATTACCCAATTGGATGGGCGAACGACGGGGATTGAACCCGCGCGTGATGGATCCACAATCCATTGCCTTGATCCACTTGGCTACGTCCGCCCCGATTTAGTTGGCCCCCCCCCCTCGGATGTGAACGAGATCTATCCGTTAAGCAAGCTAGGTAGGTTCTTCGGTTGATACACATACATCTTAACTCCATGTATATAACGAGGCAATAGAAAATCTTTGAAATGAGGAATGCAATCTCAATTTTTTTTTTATCCAAAAGATTGGGGTGGGAGGTTACAAGCATTCTGCAAATCGGAGTAGGAAACTTCGTAATCCATTAAATCGCAGAAGGATATTCCAAATAGTTTTCAGAATTCAAGGTTGGAAACTGATAATCGTGAAATTGTGACAAGCTGTTATCATCCTTTCCATTCGCTCTACCGCACGAACCTTCACCTCATTGGACACCAAACCTCCTCCTCTGGAGTTAGGAGATTTGGTATCCAGTTGTGCTACAAAACCAGACAGATATTATCCGTTTATAGAAGGAGCTTCAACAGAAGCCAAGTCTAGAGGGAAGTTATGAGCGTTGCGTTCATGCATGACTTCCATACCTAGGTTAGCACGGTTTATGATATCAGCCCAGGTGTTTATAACACGACCTTGGCTGTCAACAACGGATTGGTTGAAGTTGAAACCATTCAAGTTGAATGCCATAGTGCTAATGCCTAAGGCGGTGAACCAGATACCTACCACAGGCCAAGCAGCTAAAAAGAAGTGTAGAGAACGAGAATTGTTGAAGCTAGCATATTGGAAGATCAAACGACCGAAATAGCCGTGAGCAGCTACGATGTTGTAGGTTTCTTCCTCTTGACCGAACTTATAACCTGCATTAGCAGACTCATTCTCAGTTGTTTCTCTGATCAAACTAGAAGTTACCAAAGAACCATGCATAGCACTGAATAGAGAGCCGCCGAATACGCCAGCTACACCCAACATGTGGAAGGGATGCATAAGGATATTGTGCTCAGCCTGGAAGACGATCATGAAGTTGAAAGTACCAGAAATGCCTAGAGGCATACCGTCAGAGAAACTTCCTTGACCAATTGGGTAGATCAAGAAGACGGCGGCAGCAGCTGCGACAGGAGCCGAGTACGCAACAGCGATCCAAGGACGCATACCTAGACGAAAGCTTAGTTCCCATTCGCGACCCATGTAGCAAGCTACACCAAGTAGGAAGTGAAGAACGATAAGTTCGTAAGGACCACCATTGTAAAGCCATTCATCGACGGAAGCTGCTTCCCAGATTGGGTAGAAATGTAACCCAATAGCTGCAGAAGTAGGGATGATAGCACCGGAGATAATGTTGTTACCGTATAACAAAGAACCAGAAACGGGTTCGCGAATACCATCAATATCTACAGGAGGAGCTGCGACGAAAGCAATGATGAATACAGAGGTTGCGGTTAGTAAGGTGGGAATCATTAAGACACCGAACCATCCGATGTAAAGACGGTTTTCGGTGCTGGTGATCCAGTCGCAGAAGCGACCCCATAGGCTTGCGCTTTCGCGTCGTTCTAAAGTTGCGGTCATGGTAATTTTCGGTTTTCGAGAAATAATTAGTGATTCCCCAGGCTAGTAAGCTTGTTAATTTGTAATATATCACAAAAACCTATCTGTGTCAACCGAGATTAATTGAGTCCCCAGAATTCTCGTTCTCGGATATGGGGGCTTCCCCCCGATATCTCAAACAATTTTTAGCCATTTTTTTGCAACAAGGCTTTCCTTTTTCAATAAAAAATGAAATTTTTACTCCATGCGTCATGCGGTGCGCGCCTCAATTGATTTCAGTCTCTGAAAAACTAGTCACGCGTCAAGCCTCTTTGCGAGGCACCCCGCAACTCTGCATTGGCCCCCCCCCCCCGCTACCCTATTAGTTTAGTAGGATTATAATAATTAGCAACCTAAGAAAGAAGTAGTTGCCGATCCCCACTTGTGGCTTAGACACCCGTTATTCGTCGTTAACTCCTCACTCAACCATTTATTCATAGTGTTTTTTGATTCGCCGATAGTTTGCGCCCCGGTTCCAATCCACAACAGAACGGAAAGTTTGTGGATTGGAACGAATCCGAAACTAACGGAAATGAGCAAAAGCTTTGTTAGCTTCTGCAACTTTATGAGTCTCCTCTTTCTTCCGTATGGCACTACCGGAATTCCTAGCGGCATCCATTGATTCATCACTCGATCTTAAAGCCATACTTCGACCTGAGCGTTTCCGACACGCGATTAATGACCACCGGATAGCCGAAGCTTTTCCCTCTGCCGGTACTACTTCAACGGGAACTCGATAAGTTGATCCACCTACACGTTTGGTTTCTGTCACTACATCGGGAGTTACCCCGCGCACCGCCTGTCGCAGAACAGACAGTGGGTTCCTATTTGTCTTTTACCTAATCCGCTTCATAGCCTGATAGAAAATCTGATAAGCCAGTGATTTCTTGCCATTTTTCAGGATACGATCAACTAGCATATTTACTAATCGATTACGATAAATTGGATCTGATTCGATATTTTTCTTTCTGTTCACTACACTGCTCCGATGTAACACGAGTTTACAAATATAAATATGTCAGATTTCAATCAATTCTTTTATTTCAATGGTATCTTAAGCTACTATTTTGGCTTTTTCACTCCATATTGTAGGGTGGATCCACCGGTTAGCCGAGGATCTCCCTCCAAACTGCACGTGCGACTTTCATCGAATACAGCTTTCCACATGATTGAATAGAAACTACTCAAATGATTTTGAACCATTTATTTTTTGAGATGCAAATCATATTTACTCATCGCACATTGAGTATCCGTTTTCCCCTATTTCACGGATAAAAGAAGTCGAAGTCTAGATATAAAAGAAGAAAATCTTGCAATTCAGTTATCTTACTAGGAATGTCCGTAGGTTTATCAATCCAATCAGTAGATGTGCATAAAGCCTTCACCGAATCTCCGTAGTCGTAATCTAAACCTGTTCCAAGAGGAAAAGAGGTCCTAATATTGTCTAGGTGAGAGTCAAGGTAAAACTCAACTTACTGGAATGGAACACCTTAGACACTAAGTTGTTTCATACAAATAGATAGATAATAATTAATCCCTATCAATCTCTGTAGTAGCAGGCTTCGGTCCCCTGGCAATGCTGGGTCGGCTACACATTTAACATATCAGAACAACTGATACGGAATCGTTGCAATGATACAAGTTGTGACAATGTTCTGCAACGCACTAGAACGCCCTTTTTTACGATCCTTCACCCCTACAGCATCTAAGGTTCCTCTAACAATGTGATACCTAACACCGGGTAGGTCTTTGACCCTTCCGCCTCTCACGGGGACCACCGAATGTTCCTGCAAATTATGGCCAATACCTGGTATGTAAGCCGTTACCTCAAACTTGGAGGTTAGTCGAACTCTCGCGACTTTACGTAGGGCAGAGTTGGGTTTCTTTGGTGTAGTCGTGGAATAGTCGACAGCTCCAATGTCACTACACAGAACCGTACGTGAGATTCTCACCTCATACGGCTCCTCGTCATTCAATTACTCCTGAGGAAAAAAGTCCAAAATTCCTCCCAATTGTTTTCAACTACAAATACAAAAGAATTTACAAAGGAAGAAATAAATAATTAAATCCTTTTCAATTCATTTTTAGGGCTTCGGCTTTGCGCCCCACTCATTTTCCGGATCCCGTTATTATTAATAAGCAACCCAGATAGAAAGTAGAAAGATGGAAAATCTACCAAATCGATGGATAGATTTGTTAACGAGTTCCTTGTTTTCGTGCAAGTAATATAATGCGGATTGAGTATGGAGGAGATTGACGAGTCGGTATCAGCTTATCCGCATCATTAATCATTTTTTGATAAGGAATTCATTTTGAAATGAAGACGGTTTTGATGTCTCACTCTCATTCTCTATTTCGTTTCGACGAGGCTACCTGAAGAGGATCCAGCAACCTAACGCTAGCGAACTACCCTAATTAGGTGAGCCAAAATGTGGAGTAGGTAGGATCCAATCACTACCTGGAGTTTGCCAGCGACGACGACGCTGAAGTGGCAGCGAAAAAAAAAACCGAGGATACATACAAAAAAAAAAGAAAAATAAGTTAAGCTTAATAGGTTATTTGTTTAGTTGATTGCAGTTTAGTCAGCCTGTTCCTTGCGTCACGAGCCACTGGTCAAGCCCCATTGCGTTGTACTACCTCTCTTCCGCGAACCAAATCGGAAGTCTGGGTTCCGCAGGGAGAAAATTGTACCACAAGAGCTCGGGGAGGTCAAGTCTATCACCAGTTGTTACTAGCAATCCCATATCTAAAAGATTATGAGTAAGAAAGATCGGAAGCCTAGCAGAAGGGGAGTTAGCACTGGCAGGGGTGGGGTGCTGGTATACCAAGTATAGTTATAAGGTTATCAGGATGTTAGGTGAAGGCGGAGGCAGCCTCGACTCCCTTGCAACATTCTTCGAAAAATATTTTCAATTGAATTTGGGGACTTGCCAAACTGAAACTGCTTCACAGTTTCTTTCTGGGTGGAGCTAAGAAAACAAGTAGGCCAACCACATTGGGCAATCTGTTACCTCCGCTCATATCCTATTCCTATGGTGTGGGACCCGTAAAAACTATTTTGAGCGGGGAAAAAAAGCTCTGTTTATCATCCGTGTCTGCTTCTGCTTGTTTTGCTCCTTTCAATTACGCTGGGTTTTCAATATTGATTTCACATCGAATAAAGCATCCCGACACTGAGATAAATATC